TATTTATACATTCAATTTGTATACATTAAATAAGAGACAATGATTTCAATTTTGAAATCATTGTCTCTATAGAATTCTCCATCTCATAATTGATCAATAAAGTCAAAACAAGAACAAGTACATTATGGTAATTATGATCCTAAAACTCTGGAAAATGATCCTAAGAATATTCAAACTTCTCTTTGATTTTTTTTTTTTACTTAGAAATCTTTAGTCTTTATGAGTTATTAACCTTTTTTAATGTTCAAATTAATCTTTCAATTATTCAAAAATGTGTTTCAATTGCTTATGACATTGGTTTCTTTAGTGAATTGGCTTATGTCATTGGTGACTTTTTTATTGAAGAAGCTTATGGCATTGGTTTCTTTCGTGGTTTCTTTAGTGAATTGGCTTATGTCATTGGTGACTTCTTTATTGAAGAAGCTTATGTCATTATTGAAGAAGCTTATGGCATTGGTTTCTTTCGTGGTTTCTTTAGTGAATTGGCTTATGTCATTGGTGACTTCTTTATTGAAGAAGCTTATGTCATTGGTGATTTCTTTATTTAAGGCATTGTTTTCTTTATTTTTTTAAGAAGCTTATGGCATTCGTGAGTTCAGTTTCATTTTTTAGAATTATAGCAATTAATAAAACACGAACACATACAAAAAGAAGGTCTCAAAAAACAAAAGGCAAGCAAGAGGATTTATCTTGGCAGGCATCCCCTACTACTGGGGGGGCCTACTGGGCTATTAGCTCAGTGGTAGAGCGCGCCCCTGATAACTGCGTCGTTGTGCCTGGGCTGTGAAGGCTATCAGCCACATGGATAGTTCAATGTGCTCATCAACGCCTGACCCAGAGATGTGGATCATCTAAGGCACATTAGCATGGCGTACTCCTTCTGTTCGAACCAGGGTTGAAAACTGACTTTTTTTGAGCAGGAGGATAGATGAGGTGATTAAGGTGAGATCGAATGTAGATCAAATTTTCTATTCATTCGTGGGATCTGGGCGGTCCTGGGCAGCCATGTATTTTGGCTACCTTTTTTCGAGAATCCATGCATATCTTATCAGTGTATGGAAGGCTATCTCTCGAGCACAGGCTGAAGTTCTTATTATTAAGCCTAAATGTGTAAAAAAACACCTAACAACACATCTTCACAGACCAAGAACTACGAGATCACTTTTTATTCTAGGGTGACGGAGGGATCATATCATTCGAATTCATGCTTTTTTACTTTGCGTGGGATGCGGGAAATATAGTAAGTATAGGTCCGGCCGAGAGACTTTTTCTTTCTAAACCTATATGAATAGTTAAATACTTGCTCGGTCTTCGACTCGTTCAATTACTATGAACAATTTCCGGATCAGTAGATTAGGAAATCGTTATTCGTCTCCTAATAAACGATGAGAAAAGCAGGATCGAAAAAGGATCTTGGAGTGTCTGGGATTGGGTTAGGAGGATCTTATTAATACCTCCTTTTCTCTTCTCATCCAAATTTTGACTTCTGTTTCTTGCCGTTGGTGAAGAAAAAGGAAGGAGAGCAAGTACACTTGGAGAGCGCAGTACAGCGGAAAATTGTATGCTGTGTTCGGGAAGGATGGGTCGCTCCTGAATGAAGAGAGAACTTATTTTCATCGAATCATAGGTGCGATTATTTACTTCACGGGCGAGGTCTCTGGTTCAAGCCCAGGATAGCCCACCCATTATGCGCTATGTAGTAGGATTGTTGTCTGCTTCATTTGATATCTACGGGGATATAGCTCAGTTGGTAGAGCTCCGCTCTTGCAATCGGGTCGTTGCGATTACGGGTTGGATGTCTGATTGTTTAGGCGGTAATGATAGTATTTTTACCTGAACCAGTGGCTCACTTTTTATCAGTAATGGGAGAAAGGACCGTAACATGCCACTAAAAAACTCTATTAAGACGAGGATAGACTGTCAAGAACGTAGAGAAGGTAGGGTGGGTAGTTGGTTAGATCTAGTATGGATCGTACATGGTCCATAGTTGGAGTTGGCGGCTCTCCTAGGGATCTTTCTTATAGGATCCTCGGGGAAGAGGATCAAGTTGGCCCTTGCGAACAACTTGATGTACTATCTCCCTTCAACCCTTTTTAGCCCAAAAAAACGGGGGCAGAAGGAAAAGTCATGCCATGGACCGACCCCATCATCTCCACCCCGTAGGAACTACGAGATCGCTCCAAGGATGCTTTCGTCATCCAGGGGTCACAGACCGACCACAAACCCTGATTTGAGAAGTGGAACGCATTAGCTGCCCCTTCTGATTGGGCAGGAAGGGTCGGAGAAGGGCAATCTTTTGAAGATAAGACCAAAGAGTCGGTGGAAAAAAGAAGAGCTTTTTGTTCCTGGTTCTTCCGGAGTTTGAATTCTTAAGAACTTCAAGAATTCCTAGGGGCAACATTGCTTTTGGGAGGAGTTGCTCTTTGGAGAGCACAGTACAATGAAAATTGTGAGCTGTGTTCGGGGGGAAGGCTATTGTCGATTGTTGACCTTCTATGGT